CGCTTTGAAGTGATGAGGTCGCAAAGAGGGAAGTAGGGCTCCTATTGACTAAAGGTTGGTTCTTCGGTTTCCTTTAGAATGAAAGTCGCTATGAAGCCCCTACTACTTATACTGACTTTGTTTGATTAAAAAGGCGAACCCCACCCCCTATTTGAATAAGGCTGGAAAGAATGCCCGCCAAGTTCAGATAAGGGAATGCTCCCCCCAACCATTAAAGGAAAGGCTCGACGAAGGGAGGGAGATGCGGCGGGGGAAGGAAAAGGCTTTCGGAGATCGAGATTATTTTTTCTTTTTCATCGAAAACGAGGATGGCCTACGGTGCGTGTTATCTGAAGGGAACACGCTTTTTCGACCGCGGTGGTATGATTGCCGGGCCCTCTCCTCGTTCCGCCCGCTGGCCTCTCAGGATAGCTGCCTTCGGGCTTTGCCTGCCCTTTATATCTCGGCCCGGGAAAGCGCTGGCAACAACAGAAAGGAAGGGGTCCATGTAGCTGCTGCGTCCGCCCCCTTCTTAGTCAATGGGGCAGCAGGTTCGGCATCTACTAAAAAAGAGAGAATCCACTTGAGATAACCACGCCTCTGCTAGGCAGCGTGTGGAATGGCCAAGAGCGGACCTTTTTGGATATATAATCCAAGTGGAGAGTGGAGTTACGGGAACAGCCGTCTGATGGAAAACTACTTTCACGTTCGGTTCAGAGAGCACTTTTTTTTTTCGTCGAGAATTCTTCGTTCCCTTTCGTGTGAATTCCCCAGCGGCGAATTCAAAACTTTTTAGGCCCTATCTATTCCATCTCTCGAGCCCCGAAGAAAACCCCCCTCCCCTTCGGACTCCATATCTCTTTTGACTCTATATATGTGGGCACCTGATATCTATGAGGGTTCACCCACCCCGGTTACAGCATTCCTTTCTATTGCGCCTAAAATTTCTATTTTTGCTAATATTTCACGTGTTTCTATTTATGGTTCCTATGGAGCTACATTGCAACAAATCTTCTGTTTCTGCAGCATTGCTTCTATGATTTTAGGAGCACTGGCCGCCATGGCCCAAACGAAAGTAAAAAGACCTCTAGCTCATAGTTCAATTGGACATGTAGGTTATATTCGTACAGGTTTCTCATGTGGAACCATAGAAGGAATTCAATCACTACTAATTGGTATCTTAATTTATGCATTAACGACGATAGATGCATTCGCCATAGTTTTAGCATTACGGCAAACCCGTGTCAAATATATAGCAGATTTGGGCGCTCTAGCCAAAACGAATCCTATTTCGGCTATAACCTTCTCCATTACTATGTTCTCATACGTAGGAATACCCCCGTTAGCCGGCTTTTGTAGCAAATTCTATTTGTTCTTCGCCGCTTTGGGTTGTGGGGCTTACTTCCTAGCCCCAGTGGGAGTAGTGACTAGCGTTATAGGTTGTTGGGCGGCCGGAAGGTTGCCACGAGTCAGTCAGTTTGGGGGACCGAAGGCAGTTCTCCGTGCACCGGACACGTAGCTTACCGAATCAGTTGCGACACCGATGGGAATGCATGCTACGAAAGATAGGGTCGAGTCTGAAACATCAACCGTCTACTCAATATCCTTGTACGAGTCCACAATCACTACACGAGATGAACCGTCGGTTTGGTGAATTGAAGTTGGCCTTAGGTGTAAAAAAAGGACTCCCAGTTACTGCGCGCGATCGTATACTGAGGTGCTCCCCGCCGGTTGTTGGAACGACGCGAGCCGGGCCTCCATTCAGAAAGATGAAGGGTCAAAACAAAAGTCAAAATAGGGGGTTACAAATTCCCCATCTCATTGGGGGCGGAAAACGAATCGACATCTCGATGTGATACAGCCTTTTCTATTTTAGTTGGGAAAGAACGGCGAAGTCCATCCGAACCGTCCAATGAAGAATAAGAGGAGAGCAAAGCGCCAATGGCGCGCGAAGCGCATGCGAAAGGGGCACGGAGATAAATAATAAGTGTGGAGGATAAGCAGCCGAGCTCATTCCCTTCGCTTCCTGGGCCCAAAGCAGTGCAGTCTTTCCTGGCCAAATCCTTGATTTGGGGCTTCTTGCTACGCTACTTAACTATAGAAATCCCTTTTTTTAGTCATATATATATTAATAGAAAGATAGATCCATCCATCTATCCGGTACGATTTATATTTTGATATCTAAAAAATAATCGATTTCATTCAACGTTTGATTCAAAGAACTGCGCTTAGCCCCCCCGCTCATGAAACGGCTCTGCTGCAATGGATGGCAGAGGGTCCGTAGTACCCAAAGCACTGGAGTGGTCCAGTGGCCGGGAAGGGGCCTAGAAGTGCCAACTACTACACCACACTACACTCGGCTCTACACATTTACAGAGCTAACCCCTGTCCAGTCCCTGGCAGAGTGAAGGGGGCTTCCATCCTTATTCCCTATCCCCATCTTTGCCCAGGCTAACGGGGCCTTACTTATTAAGATTAAGGGGGGAGAGTGGAGCCCCGAGAAGCACTGTTGAGAGGAAGA